AGTAAAGTACTAAATTAGTAATATTAATATTCCTAGCTCTAAAGCCCACTCCTTCCCCATACTACAAGTGAAAGAGAAAATGTAAACACTACCATTAAAGCAGCCCAAGCGAGACTTACTATATCCATGTGAATGATGTCCCTTATCTCTATGAAATGAAGTATTTATTCCATTATTAATTCATAATTATAGTGGAATCAATGGTGCAGAGTCAAAATAGGATTCTTATGATGAAACAATTTTACGAATCCACTCGTAAAAGGGTCCTTTATTTCTTAGTCAATAGATTCTATTGAAATTTAAAGAATTGGAAAATTGGAAATAATAGAAATAATAAAAAAAATATAAAATTAAATATTAAATAAATTAAATATTAAATATATATTATTATTATATATTATTATTATATTTATATTATTTATATTATATATATAAGATATATAAGTATAAGATATATAAGATATATAAGATGGATAATGATATAAGATAGATAATGAAATAGTAATGAAATAGAAGAAAAAAAAAATAAGAAAAGAAGAATAACCATTTTGATTTCATTTCTGAGCACTCAGAGCCTATCCTGAGTTTGGATACAAAGTATCCTCGCTCAGTTCTTTCCACATCTTTAACCTTAGGAACCAAAATGGAGTGTCTCTTAGGTATCCTTGGATACCAAGATTTACGACTTCTTATTTTCATAGTTCTGATGCCCAGAATAGAATGAATTATCATTATTTCTTTTATTTGGTTCAATTCAGAATAGCCCAAACCAATGCATTAATAAGATTGGATTGCTTCAGATTTATTGGTATCTGTTTGAGCCACACTCAGAAACCAGATTTTTATAAATTTTTATAAAAAAGATGATAGTCTTTTATAGGACCTACGGGTTCTCAAAATCAAGTATCGACAGACCTAGTCCCTTGCCTATGCTTTTGCGGGGCAAGAATTTGTCAAGTTCGATCAGCAGGATTAAAAACTTCCAAGTCTTTTTTTGTTGATCAGGCGACACCCAGATTTGAACTGGGGATAAAGGATTTGCAGTCCCCCGCCTTACCACTTGGCCATGTCGCCAAATTCCATTTGTATTCCTTTAATGGATGAAAAATCCAATTGATTTACGACTAATTATTATCAATTACAATTATAATCAATTATATAATTTATAATATTCTAATATTATATTCTAAATATATTCTAATATTATATTATAAATATTAATATTAATTATAATATTATATGTTTATATGTAAACCCCAGAACAGTGTAAACTACAGAGCTGGAATTTTTATACGTGGATACCGAATGAATAGAAAATAGACATTATGATTATGATTTTTGATCGAGTGCGACTTGACCTATGTTGCACCAAGTTCAATTATGAGAAAAGATGCGCTATATGGATAGCTATATCGGCATGTGCCGGTATGTACTTCCTAAAGATTACTCCTATGAGTATTACGTACGCAATTCAATTGTATTTTAGAAATTCTACTACCAAAAAAGATTTGCGAATTACTTTTTGAGCGTTTGTGCTAAAAATAGTTAAACTCTATGCTATTCCTGATTCTTCTGTTTTTATCTCATTCATAGAGAGCAGATTGATTCCCAAATTCATTTATTTTTTGTACCCTGATCGTAATATCATAATAAAAGAATTGGGTAGAAATTGGATCAATTTTCTTATCCGATACCGATAAAAGACTCCGTCAACCTAAGTGACAGAATTTTTTCCCAGGAATGCTTTATCAATTTTAATTTCTTTCTATTTGTACCTGGCTCAAATTCGAACTTGCGTAAAAAATGCCCTCCATTTCTCTGTCTTGCTTCCGTTCATACGTATGATATATATGGATAGAGTTGGCTAAAATTTTATGTGATTCAGTAAACAGAATACCCATTCCATCATTGCTAGATCGATCGGTATGGTTCGATGAATAGTGAGCTAAGCCAATAATGGGATTTTTTCAATAAAGAGGAAACTTCAGATTAAGATGCTCCAGAATGGAAATGAAGGAATGTCCACAATACCTGGATTTAGTCAGATACAATTTGAGGGATTTTTTAGGTTCATTAATCAGGGCTTGGCGGAAGAATTTCATAAGTTTCCAAAAATTGAAGATAGAGATCAAGAAATTGAATTTAATTTATTTGTGGAAACATATCAATTGGTAGAGCCCTTGATAAAAGAAAGAGATGCTGTATATGAATCACTCACATATTCTTCTGAATTATATGTACCCACGGTCTTAATTTGGAAAACCGATAGAAATATGCAAGAACAAACAGTTTTTATTGGGAACATCCCTATAATGAATTCTTTTGGAACCTCTATAGTAAATGGAATATACCGAATTGTGATCAACCAAATATTGCAAAGTCCTGGTATTTACTACCGTTCAGAATTGGAACATAACGGAATTTCTGTCTATACCAGTACTATAATATCGGATTGGGGGGGAAGGTCAGAATTAGAAATTGACAGAAAAGCAAGGATATGGGCCCGTGTAAGTAGAAAACAAAAAATATCTATTCTAGTTCTATCATCAGCTATGGGTTCGAATATAAGAGAAATTCTAGATAATGTTTGTTACCCTGAGATTTTCTTGTCTTTCCCGAATGAAAAAGATAAAAAAAAGATTGGGTCAAAAGAAAATGCTATTCTGGAGTTTTATCAACAATTTGCTTGTGTAGGGGTAGGGGGAGATCCGGTATTTTCTGAGTCCTTATGCAAGGAATTACAAAAGAAATTTTTTTACCAAAGATGTGAATTAGGAAAGATTGGTCGACGAAATATAAACCGGAGACTGAATCTTGATATACCCCAAAACAATACATTTTTGTTACCACAAGATCTATTGGCTGCTGTGGATCATTTGATTGAAATGAAATTTGGAATGGGTATACTTGACGATATGAATCACTTGAAAAATAAACGTATTCGTTCTGTCGCAGATCTATTACAGGATCAATTCGGATTGGCTCTTGTTCGTTTAGAAAATGCGGTTCGAGGAACTATATGTGGAGCAATCAGGCATAAATTGATACCGACTCCTCAAAATTTGGTAACTTCAACTTCATTAACAACTACTTATGAATCGTTTTTTGGCCTACACCCTTTATCTCAAGTTTTGGATCGAACTAATCCGTTGACACAAATTGTTCATGGGCGAAAATGGAGTTATTTGGGTCCTGGGGGATTGACGGGGCGAACTGCTAGTTTTCGGATACGAGATATCCACCCGAGTCACTATGGACGTATTTGCCCAATTGACACGTCCGAAGGAATCAATGTTGGACTTATTGGATCATTAGCTACTCATGTTAAGGTTGGTTATTGGGGATCTATAGAGAGTCCTTTTTATGAATTATCTGAGAGATCAAAAGAGGAAGAGGCACAGATGGTTTATTTATCACCAAATAGAGATGAATATTATATGGTAGCAGCAGGAAATTCTTTGGCCCTGAATCGGGGTATTCAAGAACAACAGGTTGTTCCGGCTCGATATCGTCAAGAATTTCTGACTATTGCATGGGAAGAGATTCATCTTAGAAGCATTTTTCCTTTCCAATATTTTTCTATTGGAGCTTCCCTCATTCCTTTTATCGAGCATAATGATGCGAATCGAGCTTTAATGAGTTCTAATATGCAGCGCCAAGCAGTTCCCCTTTCTCGTTCCGAAAAGTGCATTGTTGGAACTGGGTTGGAAGGCCAAACGGCTCTAGATTCGGGTATTTCAGCTATAGCCGAACACAAGGGAAAAATCATTTATACTGATACTCACAAGATTGTTTTCTCAATTAATGGGGATACTCTAAGCATTCCATTAGTTATGTATCAACGTTCCAACAAGAATACTTGTATGCATCAAAAAACTCAGGTTCGGCGGGGTAAATATATTAAAAAGGGACAAATTCTAGCGGGCGGTGCGGCCACAGCTGGTGGGGAACTCGCTTTAGGAAAAAATGTATTAGTAGCTTATATGCCATGGGAAGGTTACAATTTTGAAGACGCAGTACTAATTAGTGAACGTCTGATTTATGAAGATATTTATACTTCTTTTCACATCCGGAAATATGAAATTCAGACTCATGTAACAAGCCAAGGTCCTGAAAGAATAACTAAGGAGATTCCGCATTTAGAGGCTCATTTACTCCGAAATTTAGACAGAAATGGAATTGTTATGCTGGGATCTTGGATAGAAACAGGTGATATCTTAGTAGGTAAATTAACACCTCAGACAGCGAATGAATCATCATATGCCCCAGAGGATAGATTATTACGAGCTATACTTGGCATTCAGGTATCCACTTCAAAAGAAACTTCGCTAAGACTACCTATAGGTGGAAGGGGCCGAGTTATTGATGTGAGATGGATCCGTAGAAAGGGGGGTTCCAATTATAATCAAGAAAGGATTCGTGTATATATTTCACATAAACGTGAAATCAAAGTGGGGGATAAAGTAGCTGGAAGACATGGGAATAAAGGTATAATTTCTAAAATTTTGTCTAGACAAGATATGCCCTATTTGCAAGATGGAACGCCCGTTGATATGGTATTCAACCCATTGGGAGTCCCCTCACGAATGAATGTGGGACAGATATTTGAATGTTCACTCGGGTTAGCGGGGGACCTGTTAAAGAGACATTATAGAATAGCACCCTTTGATGAGAGATATGAGCAAGAGGCCTCAAGAAAACTTGTTTTTTCTGAATTATATGAAGCCAGTAAGCAAACAAAAAATCCATGGGTATTTGAACCCGAATATCCGGGAAAAAGCAGAATATTTGATGGAAGAACAGGAGATCCTTTTGAACAACCTGTTCTAATGGGAAAGTCCTATATCCTAAAATTAATTCATCAAGTTGATGATAAAATCCATGGACGTTCCAGTGGGCATTACGCACTTGTTACACAACAACCCCTTAGAGGTAGGGCCAAACAAGGGGGGCAGCGAGTAGGAGAAATGGAAGTTTGGGCTCTAGAGGGATTTGGTGTT